CAATTTGGCAAAGCTGTTAGAAAAGAAATGTCACAATATTTTTTTGAAATATGTCAAAGTGATGGAAAAGAAAGAATCTCTTTTACATATCCCCCTAGTTTATCAATTTTTTTGGAAATGATAAAAAGAAGAATACCCGCACCTAGACTCGAAGAATTTTCATTTAATGAACTGTACAACCCTTGGGTTTATACCAACAGACAAAAGGGAAAAAGCTTCAACAACGAATTTTTAAATCGAATTAAAGCTCTAGATAAAGAAGATATTTCTTTGAATATATTCGAAACAAGGACTCGGTTGTGTAATGACGATTCTCCAAAAGAATACTTATCCAAAAGCTATGATCCTTTGTTGAATGGATCATATCGTAAAACAATCTACAAAAACCTTTCGCCTTCAACCCTAAAAAAACTTTTGATAGAAAATTTCATAGAAAAATTTGGGATAAATCGGATTCATGGTCTACTTCTTCCAGATGCTGATTATCAAGAGTTTGAACAGAAAATTAATAGATTTGATAAAAAACCATTATCAACAGGAATTGTTGATTTTTTAACTTTAATCTCTAAATTTGTTAGAGAATCGGGATCCACCAATCTAAATCCAAAGGGTCTTTCAGAAGGAAGAATAGATTCCAAAAAAGGAACAAAATATTTTAACTATTTATTAACTAAAATTGTAACTGATGTTAATGGGCAAAAAATTAGCCGAAAATCGATTCGAATAAAAGAAATCAGTAAAAAAATTCCTCGATGGTCATACAAATTAATCACCGATTTAGAACAACAATCAGGAGAATATCAAGAAGACGTACCAATAGATCATCAAATTCGTTCAAGAAAAGGCAAACGTGTAGTAATTTTTACTGCTAACAAAGAGAATACTGATCCTAATACTACGGATACTAATATGCCCGACCAAATAGAGGAAATGGCTTTGATACGCTATTCACAACAATCAGACTTTCGGCGCGGTATAATCAAAGGTTCTATGCGAGCTCAAAGGCGCAAAATAGTTATTTTAGAATTGTTTCAAGCAAATGTATATTCTCCTCTTTTTTTGGAGAGACTACAAAAACCCCCTCTTTTTTCTTTTGATATCTCTGGGTTGATTAAACTAATTTTTAGAAATTGTGTGGGTAAAGGGAAAGCATTCAAGATTGTAGAGTATACAAAAGAACAAACAAAAAGAGAAGAAAAGAAAGAAAAGAACAAAAGAAAGGAAAAAGCACGAATAGAGATAGCAGAGGCCTGGGATAGCATTCCCTTTGCGCAAGTAATAAGAGGTTGCATGTTACTAACTCAATCTATTTTTAGAAAATATATTCTATTACCTTCATTCATAATTGCGAAAAATATTGGACGTATATTCCTACTGCAACTTCCTGAGTGGTCTGAGGATTTACAGGAATGGAATAGAGAGATCCATCTTAAATGTACCTATAACGGCGTTCCATTATCCGAAACAGAATTTCCAAAAAATTGGTTAACAGATGGTATTCAGATAAAAATCTTATTTCCTTTCTGCCTGAAACCTTGGCACAAATCAAAACTACGATCCTCTCAGAAAAATCTAATGAAAAAGAAAAAAAAAAAAGAAGAAGATGATTTTTGTTTTTTAACAGTTTGGGGAATGGAAACTGAACTTCCTTTTGGTTCGCCCCGAAAACGACCTTCCTTTTTTAAACCCATTTTTAAGGAATTCAAAAAAAAAATAGGAAAATCTAAAAAGAAGTATTTTCGAGTTCAAACAGTTTTCAAAGGAAAAACCAAATTACTTCAAAAAGTTTCAAAAGAAACAAAAAAATGGGTTATCAAAAGTGTTCTTTTTATAAAAAGAATAATAAAAGAACTTTCAAAAGTAAATCCAATTCTATTATTTAAATTAAGAGAAGTAGAAGTATATGAATCAAGCGAAATTAAAGAAGAAAAAGATCCCATATTAAGCAATCAGATAATTCACAAATCATTTAGTCAACTTGCATCTCCGAGTTGGACAACTTCTTCATTGACAGAATCATTGACAGAAAAAGAAAAAAAAATAAAGGATATGACTGATAGAATAAGTACAATTCAAAATCAAATAGAAAGAATCACAAAAGAGAAAAAAAAAGTAACTCCAAGAATAAATAATCTTAGTCCTAACAAAACAAGTTATAATGCTAAAAAATTTGAAAAAGGGGAAAGAGGAAATGTTCAAAGAGGAAATGCTCAATTAATCTGTAAATTACCCCCCTTTTTCAAATTTTTCATTGAAAAAATATACACAGATATTTTTTTATCTATTATTAATATTCCCAGAATAAATACAGAACTTTTTCTTGAATTAACAAAAAAGATTATTGATAAATCCATTTACAATAATGAAAGAAAACAAGAAAAACAAGAAAGAATTAATAAAAAAAAGAAAACTCCAATTCCGTTTATTTTGACTATAAAAAAGTCGCTCGGTAATATTAGTAATATTAAAGCAAATTCACATATTTTTTATGACTTATCCTACGTGTCACAAGCATATGTATTTTACAAATTATCACAAATCCAAGTTAGTAACTCGTTAAGATCTGTTGTTCAATATCGAGGAATCCCTTTTTTTCTTAAGCCTAAAATAAAGGATTCTTTTGAAACACAAGGAATGTTTCATTTGAAATTAGCAGATAAGAAACTTCCGAGTTATGAAATAAATCACTGGAAAAACTGGTTAAGAGGACAGTGTCAATACCATTTTTTGCAGATCAAATGGTCTAGATTAATACCAGAAAAATGGCGAAATACAGTTCATCCGCGCCGTATAGCTAAAAAGGAAAATTTAAGCAAATGGCATTCAGATGAAAAAGACCAATTAATTGATTCCAAAAAACAATTTGAAGTATATTCATTATCTAATCAACAAGATAATTTTTTAAAATACTATAGATATGATCTTTTATCATATAAATTGATTAATTATGAAAATCAAATGGAATGCTTTTTTTATAGATCTCCCCTTCGAGGAAATAAGAACCAAGAGATTTCTTATAACACGCCTAAAGAAACCCTTTTTGATATGCCTAGGAATATCCCTATTAAAAATGATCTAGGAAAGGTCCATATTCTATATATGAAAAACCCGGCCGATAGAAAATATTTTGATTGGAAAATTTTCAATTTTTATCTTAGACAAAAAGCCGATATTGAGGCCTGGATCATAATCGATACCAATAGGAATCAAAATACTCAAATTCGTATTAATAATTCTCAAATAATTTCTAAAAAAGATCTTTTTTATCTTATGATTCCAGAAATCAATCTACCAAACTCCCACAAAGGATTTTTTGATTGGATGGGAATGAATGAAAAAATGCTAAAGCATCCCATATCAAATCTGGAACTTTGGTTCTTCCCAGAATTTGTCTTACTTTATAAGACATATAAAATGAAACCTTGGTTTATACCAAGTAAATTACTTCTTTTTAATTTAAATAGAAGTCAAAATAAAAAGATCAATGAAAGGGGAAGTTTTTTGGTAGCATCAAATAAAAAGCATCGAAATCAAGAAGAAAGAGAACCCACAAGCAGAATAGATCGGAGATCCCTCCTCTCACAACAAAAAGATATTGATGAAAATTATGCAAGATCGGACATGAAAAGGGGGAAAAAGAAAAAACAATACAAAAGCAATGCGGAAGCAGAATTAGATTTCTTCCTGAAATGTTATTTTCTTTTTCAATTGCGATGGGATGAAACTTTGAATCAAAGAATGATCAATAATATCAAGGTATATTGTCTCCTGCTTAGACTGATAGATCCAAGAAAAATTACTATATCCTCTATTGAAAAGAGAGAAATGAGTTTGGATATAATGCTGATTCAGAAGAATTTAACTCTTTCAGAATTGATGAAGAAGGGAGTATTGATTCTAGAACCCATTCGCCTGTCTGGAAAAAAAAATGGGCAATTTATTATGTATCAAACCATAGGCATTTCGTTGGTTCATAAGAGTAAGCATCAAACTAATCAAAAATGCCAAGAGCAAAGATATGTTTCTAAGAATAATTTGGATGAAACTATTTTACCACAGCAAAGAATAACTCAAAATAGTGACAAAAATCATTTTGATTTACTTGTTCCTGAAAATATTTTATCGTTTAGGCGTCGTAGAAAATTGAGAATTCTAATTTGTTTCAATTCAAAGAATCAAAATTATAGAGATCAAAATCCGTTATTTTGGAACGGAAAGAGCGTAAAAAACAGCAGCCAAGTTTCACATGACAATAACCATCTTGATAGAGAGAAAAATCAATTAATGAAATTAAAGCTCTTTCTTTGGCCTAATTATCGATTAGAAGATTTAGCTTGCATGAATCGTTATTGGTTTGATACCAATAATGGCAGTCGTTTCGGCATGTTAAGGATACAGATGTATCCACGATTGCAAATTCGTGGATAATACACTTTTTCTATATATCCTATACCCTATAATATAGGAATATAAATATAGAGTATATGAAAGCAAACAAATACACAGATCACATGTTTTGTCTCACATTTCATTCTAGTATCCAATATGAAATGAATAATGTCTCAATTAGATCTCGAAATGAATCAACAAAACCTTCTTCGTTTTAGGTCGAAATTCTTCGATGCAAAAATGTACCAATCTTTTTCTATTCCTATCTAAATCCAATTTCAAATTGGATTGATTTGAATTCAGAAAATTAGGAGTTTATAAAGAAACTTGGATTAGATTATTGTATATACCACATTCAAATTAATGGCATTATTATTACTGATCGACAAAATCCATATCTGTAAAAAAGGGAAGGGGCACTTTTTATGGTAAAAAATCCACTCATTTCGGTTATTTCTCAAAATGAAAACGAAGAAAACAAAGGGTCTGTTGAATTTCAAGTATTCAGTTTCACCACTAAGATAAGGAGACTTACTTCACATTTGGAATTGCACAAAAAAGACTTTTCATCTCAGAGAGGTTTGCGAAAAATTTTGGGAAAACGTCAACGGCTGCTGGCCTATTTGTCTAAAAGAAATAGAAGACGCTATAAAGAATTAATTGGTGAGTTGGATATTCGAGAGATAAAAACTCGTTAATTTGAAGCGTGATACCATTTGAGCTTAGTCGTTTAAATTTTGATGAACTTCTTTTTACTTTCAGCAATGCATGGAAGAATGACTCGGGAAAAACTTATGATTGCACCAACTACAAGAAAAGACCTCATGATAGTCAATATGGGTCCTCACCACCCATCAATGCATGGTGTTCTTCGACTGATCGTTACTCTCGACGGTGAAGATGTTATTGACTGTGAACCCATATTGGGTTATTTACATAGAGGGATGGAGAAAATTGCGGAAAATCGAACAATTATACAATATTTGCCTTATGTAACACGTTGGGATTATTTAGCTACTATGTTCACAGAAGCAATAACCATAAATGGACCCGAACAGTTAGGCAATATTCAAGTACCTAAAAGGGCTAGCTATATTAGAGCTATTATGTTGGAGTTGAGTCGTATCGCTTCTCATTTGTTATGGCTTGGCCCTTTTATGGCAGATATTGGGGCACAAACCCCTTTCTTCTATATTTTTCGAGAACGAGAATTGATATATGACCTATTCGAAGCGGCTACCGGTATGCGCATGATGCATAATTTTTTTCGTATCGGAGGAGTCGCTGCTGATCTACCTCATGGCTGGATAGATAAATGTTTGGATTTTTGCGATTATTTTTTAACCGGGGTTGCTGAATATCAAAAGCTTATTACACGGAATCCCATTTTTTTAGAACGAGTTGAAGGCGTAGGCATTATTGGCGGAGAAGAAGCACTAAATTGGGGTTTATCGGGGCCAATGCTACGAGCTTCCGGAATACAATGGGATCTTCGTAAAGTTGATCGTTATGAGTGTTACGACGAATTTGATTGGGAGATTCCATGGCAAAAAGAGGGGGATTCGTTAGCTCGGTATTTAGTACGAATCGGTGAAATGACAGAATCCATAAAAATTATCCAACAGGCCCTGGAAGGAATTCCAGGGGGACCCTATGAGAATTTAGAAAGCCGGCGCTTTGATAGAATAAAAGGTCCCGAATGGAATGATTTTGAATATCGATTTATTAGTAAAAAACCTTCGCCAACTTTTGAATTGTCCAAGCAAGAACTTTATGTAAGAGTCGAAGCACCAAAAGGAGAATTGGGAATTTTTTTGATAGGAGATCGGAGTGTTTTTCCTTGGAGGTGGAAAATTCGACCGCCAGGTTTTATCAACTTGCAAATTCTTCCGCAGTTAGTTAAAAGAATGAAATTGGCTGATATTATGACGATACTAGGTAGCATAGATATCATTATGGGAGAAGTTGATCGTTGAAATGATAATTGATACAACAGAAATACAAGCTATCAATTCTTTTTTCAGATTGGAATCCTTAAAAGAAGTCTATGGGATCATATGGATGCTTATCCCTATTTTCATTCTTGTATTAGGAATCACACTAGGTGTACTAGTAATTGTTTGGTTAGAAAGAGAAATATCTGCAGGGATACAACAACGTATTGGACCCGAATACGCGGGTCCTTTGGGAATTCTTCAAGCTTTAGCAGATGGTACAAAACTACTTTTCAAAGAGAATCTTCTTCCATCTAGAGGAGATACTCGTTTATTCAGTATCGGACCTTCTATAGCAGTCATATCCATTTTATTAAGTTATTCAGTAATTCCCTTTAGCTATCGCTTTATTCTAGCCGATCTTAGTATTGGTGTTTTTTTATGGATCGCCGTTTCAAGTCTTGCTCCCGTTGGACTTCTTATGTCGGGATATGGATCAAATAATAAATATTCCTTTTTAGGTGGATTAAGGGCTGCTGCTCAATCAATTAGTTATGAAATACCATTAACTCTATGCGTATTATCAATATCTCTACGTGCGATTCGGTGAGACATCAAATTTCCCCTATTTCTTTTCTTTCTAGCAAGAAAGTTAAATGATTTGAATATCTATTTTTTTATTCATCATTGGATTGATATTGGATTGATGAATTAAACCAGATAGTTATATGAGTGAAATAAAACGGCTAAAAAAAATTGCTGTTAAAGGAATTCAATCTCATTTCCTATGTACAAGAATTAAGTGAAAGTAAACATAAGCAGTCGAGACTGTTTATCCCAAGATCGGTTGATTAGTCGTCATGGCTTGAAGCGGGTTCAAAAGATCAACCATAGGGGTTTTACTATACTATTACCATATATGTATTACCCTAATGAGAGATTCAAAAAAAATGAGTGGATGGTTAGGAAGACCAAAATACACAAAGGATTAGTAATGGAGATTCTGTAAATTATCCATTTTTATAGAAAAAGTAATTCAAATTGGGGCTTTAAGTTTGTAGAAATTATTAAGAAGTACTCCCCGCGATTTCGGTCCAGAGTATGTTCCTATCCACCGATTAAGTAAATAACTATCAAGAACGAAGAAATCTTTTACTTTTGATAATGTCCCTTTTCT